ACTTCTAACACCTGTTCCACTTTTGGAAGACCTTGCGTTATATCACCAGATCTTGATTTTTCATATATAAATGTAACTAATGTATCTCCTTCGTAAAGGATTTCCCCATAATGTCCATGAACAGTTGCTCCTGGAGTAGCCAAATAAGGCTTAGCTGATCGTATTACCACAGAGTCAACTTGAAGAATTAGAACTTGACCTGATTTTAAATGCGGTCCTTTTTTGGCTATACATACATTTTCACAAAGAAACTGCCCAATACTAACGATTGTAGATGTCTCTTCACAATAATTGTAATGGAGAAAATACCAATTCAAATTGAATGGATTCAAAATGATGTTACTGCATGAATAGGGATTATAAATTTTACCATTTTCATCCAGTAAATAATATTTCAGTATTTGAAAAATCTGTTTTAAATTGTCAAGTTGCAAATAGTTAGTTACCAAGATCTGATTATGGGTTATCAAATGGGAAAATAAATCGAAATTATAAATTGGAAAGCCTGTTCCTAAGGGGCCCAACGAATTACTAATTGGAATTAGGGGGTCCTTTTTGATTTTGATTGATTCTTTTATCACATTGGGAGATTTTACATCGTTGAATGGGCCTATTCGAGAACAATTGGATGATGACAAAACGATCAAAGATTGAGAGTCCTTATTTCCATTCAACAATGTATGAATAGTTCCTTGATTTGGATTAAGGGATTCTTGAATCCTTGCCTTGGAATAGGAATAAATGGAAGAAAACGGATTGACATTAGCGCGATCTGATCCATTCTCAGAGACCAATCCTGAACCCGGCAGATCGTTCCTTTTTCCGGTATATGAAATAGGTGACTTCGCTAAGCCGATTCTTATAAAATCTCTAATCAAACCATTTGTCCTTATTTCAACAAAGGAAGCACAGGCCTTTTCGATCTTTTTGTCTTGGTCCCAATTCAACACTAAACAAGTCCGAACTAATTGAATACTTGTGTCCCAAATTTCAAGAATTGGGTCGTAATAAAGGATATAATTGACAACTCGAAGTTGTAGATTATCACTTTCCTGCAAGAGATCCGCCGGGAAAAGTCTTCCTAAATTTATACCATCCGTTTTTTTATATGGGACTACAGGTTGAACCAAAACAAAATACTTTTTTTCATACCTGGAAAGTTTCATTCGTTGGATATAGAGCCAATTTTTCAATTTTTTGTATTCTTTGGAATTTTGTTTTCCCCCTCCTGGTGGTATCAATCGGAATGCCTTATTTGTCTTGCCAGGAAAATGGATATCTCCAGAAAAGATTATCAGTTTAAATTTTTCTGCTTTTTTCTTCACTCGGACCAATCCGCCTACCCGACTTCTTCTATTTAAAGTGATTTGTGTATCTACCCCAATAATACTATTGTGCCGCACCATTATGGAAGAAGATTCGGCCAAAATGTGGACTTCCACGGGAATAAAAAAAAATGGATTTACTTCCTTTTGGTATTTTGGCCAAAATACCTTGACTCCTCGATATTCAATCAAATCCTCTTCGTTGACGATTGAATTCAGTTCTCTAGTCTCATATTTAGTAAGTCCCGAGCTCTTTCTTATATATCGAGGATTGTCGAAATAAGCAAGAATACTATTTCTACGGAGAATACCATTTCTGGGGATTTCAATTGAGATACCTGAAGAAGGTATTAGTTGGTTCTCGCCTTCTTGAATCGAGTCGAGTGGGATGATGACTCTATTTCTTCGCCTCTTTGCCAATAAATCAGAATTCCCGTCGAGAATGCCCGGATATCTGAGATTACAACGACCAGTACATGTCATTCGATTAAGTTCTGAATAATCAGGAATCCTATCTCCTTTTTGATTTTTACCAGAAAAATACGAACTAAAAAATTTGTGTCTCACTTGATTATTAGTTACTGAGGGGTTAGAAATATATCTTCGCTTAACAGAAAGAGAATAAGCATTCATTTGATCTTGATCCTTATGGATCGAACGGGGGCCTAGACTAGATCTCCAGGGCTCCCCTAATAATATCCATAAATGACTTGTTTTTGGTAAGAGATGAATATTACCATATGTAAATTCAGGTGCATGGTACACATCGGTATTCCAGTGCATTTCGCCCTCTGAGTCAGAATAAATATGTTTTCGAACCTTCTCTTTCAAATTCAAAGTGGATGTTCTCGCGCGAATCTCGGCAATGACTTGTTCTGATTCTACATATTGATCGTTTTGAACTAAAAGAAAACTTTTGGGCGGAATACACACATTGTGTATAATATCTTCACTCTCAATAGTTACATACAAGTCTCTAGAACATAGAAAAGCAGGATGTCCATGACGTGTACGTGTCGGATGAACCAAATCCTCATTGAATTTTATTTTTCCATTAGAAGGGGCTCGCACATGTTCTGCAGTACCCCCTGTGAATACTCCGCCAGTATGAAAAGTTCTTAATGTTAATTGAGTGCCCGGTTCTCCAATAGATTGACCTGCAATAATACCTACAGCTTCTCCCAATTCGACCAGGTCGTCATGAGCTGGACTCCGGCCATAACATAATTGACAAATCCAAGATGTACTCCTACAAGTAAAGGGGGTTCGAATAGAGATTGGTTGTGCTCTAAAAGTTATGAATCTATTGACAAGTCCAACCCCAATATCTTGATTTCTAGTAGCAATGCATCGCGAACCTATATATATATCATCTGCTAATACACGGCCAATTAATGTTTGGATAAAAATCCTGTCCGCCATCATTCCATTTCGAGGACTTACAGAAATACCTCGAACGGTGCCACAATCTGTTCGACGTACAACAATGTGTTGCACTACTTCAACAAGTCTGCGCGTGAGATATCCTGCATCTGATGTTCGGATAGCGGTATCCACAACTCCTTTACGGGCTCCGTAGCAAGAAATAATATATTCTGTTAAAGAGAGTCCTTCGCGTAAATTGCTTTGAATGGGTAAATCAATCATTTGTCCTTGGGGATCCGACATTAATCCTCTCATACCTACTAATTGATGTACCTGAGATGCATTTCCTCTGGCTCCCGAAAAAGACATTATATGGACTGGATTAAAAGGATCGGTCATCCGAAAATTAGGAGTCATTTCTTGTCGCAAATATTCACTTGTGGCATACCATATCTCGATCGATTGACGTAATTTTTCTACCGCGTGTACATTCCCATAATGATGGTGTTTTTCCAAAATAAAACTTTGTTGTTCAGCGTCTTGAACTAGCCATCTTTTAGAGGGTATTGTTAAAAGATCATCAATTCCTAATGAAATGGATGCGGCGGTAGCTTGTCGGAAACCCAGAGTCTTTACTTGATCCAGGATATGTGATGTATATCCTATTCCATAGTGATCAATAAATCGACTAATAAGTCGTTTCATGGCAGTTCCGTCTATCACTTTATTGTGAAAGACCTGAGTGGGCCGTTCTGCCATCAGTACCTCCATATTGCGTTGCGCTGAGTAGAATTTGACAATGGGTTTGAGTCAGTGATTGGGAAACTTCCTTTTCTATATCTTGATTCACGTAGAAATTCCGCAATGATAGTCCTAGTTAACCCGGCGAGACTCGAATTCCTGCCGGTAGCATAGAATTACAACAGCCCTGCCAAAACCCCTGTATGGCTTCTTCTATTTCTCGATAAAGAGAAATATGACCAAGAGTGGTTCGAATATATATATAAAGAATGTCTTTTTTTATACTTCTTACTACTAGATAGTGTCCATAAATCTCATAATAGGTCCCCAAAGATTCATAGTGAATTTCGATAGGAGCTTCTCTTGCAGCAATAACACGTTGATCTAGTCGCCACCGCAGCCACAAAGGACTACCTAAATTGATTAGTCTTTGCCGATAAGCTCCAATTGCATCATAGGCATTACAAAAAAAGGGTTCTTTTTTTTTTGTATACTTATAGTTATTATCTTCATTTTGATAGTTTCTACGATTACATGGATTATACCTATTTACACAAATACCCCGACGATTTCCACTCGTTAAGACATAGAGTCCACTAAGCATATCTTGAGTTGGTGCAGAAATGGGATCTCCAATAGTTGGAGACAAAAGATTCATATGAGAAAACATAAGTAAACGTGCCTCTGCTTGAGCCTCTAAAGATAAAGGCACATGAACAGCCATTTGATCCCCGTCAAAGTCTGCATTGAAGCCCTTACAAACTAATGGATGTAAACAAATAGCACGCCCTTCCACTAAAACGGGGAGGAATGCCTGTATGCCTAATCTATGCAGAGTAGGCGCTCTATTCAGCAATACAGGATGGTCATCCAGAATTTCCTGAAGTATTTCCCATACAATCGGTTTTTTTTTCCGAATTTGACTCTTAGCAACTCCTATGTTCGAAGCAAGATGTTTTCTAATTAGGTCACGAATTACAAATGCCTGGAAAAGTTCTATTGCAATTTCGCGAGGTAATCCACATCGATGTAATGAAAGTGAAGGGCCCACGACAATCACTGACCGCCCTGAATAATCGACTCGTTTACCAAGCAGAGTCTCGCGAACTCTTCCTTCTTTGCCTTCAATTACATCTGAAAGCGACTTGTAAATTCTATTATGATCATCCCTCATTGGTTGTCCGCAGATTCCATTATCAAGAAGTGCATCCACGGCTTCTTGTAGCAATTTTTCCTGAGATATTATTAATTCTTCTGGCGTAGCTATACTTGTTGTTAATAGATCTGTAAGAGTATTATTCCGATAGATAATTCTTCTATAAATTTCATTAATATCCGAGGTCACTAGTTTATCCTCATCTATATGATAGATTGGTCTCAACTCAGGAGGAAGAACTGGTAATAGACACAAAACCATCCATTTTGGTTCTATATTTGTTCGAATAAAATGCTTAGCCAATTCCATGCGTCTAAGCAAAAAGTCTTTTCTTCTTCCAACTTTTCGATCTTCCCATTCATTCCCTGTGGGTTCCTCTTCCTCCAATTCTTTCCATTCTACCAATGAATAAT